GGCTATACATACATTTTCACAAAGAAACTGCCCAAGACTAACGATTGTAGATGTCTCTTCACAATAATTGTAATGGAGAAAATACCAAATCATTTTGAATGGATTCAAAATGATGTTACTGCATGAATAGGGATTATAAATTTTACCATTTTCATCCAGTAAATAATATTTAAGTATTTGAAAAATCTGTTTGAAATTGTCAAGTTGCAAATAGTTAGTTACCAAGATCTTATTATGGGTTATTAAATGGGAAAAGAAATCAAAATTATAAATTGGAAAGCCTGTTCCTAAGGGGCCCAACGAATTCCTAATTGGAATTAGGGGGTCCTTTTTGATTGATTCTTTTATCACATTGGGAGATTTTACATCGTTGAATGGGCCTATTCGATAACAATTGGATGATGACAAAATTATCAAAGATTGAGATTCCTTATTTCGATTCAACAATGTATGAATAGTTCCTTGATTTGTATTAAGGGATTCTTGAATCCTTGCCTTGGAATAGGAATAAATGGAAGAAAACGGATTGACATTAGCGCGATCTGATCCATTCTCAGAGATCAATCCTGAACCCGTCAGATCGTTCCTTTTTACGGTATATGAAATCGGTGACTTCGCTAAGTCGATTCTTAGAAAATCTCTAATCAAACCATTTGTCCTTATTTCAACAAAGGAAGCACAGGCCTTTTCTATTTTTTTTTCTTGGTCCCAATTCAACACTAAACAAGTCCGAACTAATTGAATACTTGTGTCCCAAATTTCAAGAATTGGGTCGTAATAAAGGATATAATTGACAACTCGAAGTTGTAGATTATCACTTTCCTGCAAGATATCCGCCGGGAAAAGTCTTCCTAAATTGATACCATCCGTTTTTTTATATGGGACTACGGGTTGAACCAAAACAAAATACTTTTTTTCATACCTGGAAAGTTTCATTCGTTGGATATAGAGCCAATTTTTCAATTTTTTGTATTCTTTGGAATTTTGTTTTCCCCCTCCTGGTGGTATCAATCGGAATGCCTTATTTGTCTTTCCAGGAAAATGGATATCTCCAGAAAAGATTATAAGTTTTATTTTTTCTGCTTTTTTCTTCACTCGGACCAATCCGCCTACCCGACTTCTTCTATTTAAAGTGATTTGTGTATCTACCCCAATAATACTATTGTGCCGTACCATTATGGAAGAAGATTCGGCCAAAATGTGGACTTCCACGGGAATAAAAAAAAAAGGATTTAATTCCTTTTGATATTTTGGCCAAAATACCTTGACTCCTCGATACTCAATCAAATCCTCTTCGTTGACGATTGAATTCAGTTCTCTAGTCTCATATTTAGTAAGTCCCGAGCTCTTTCTTATATATCGAGGATCATCGAAATAAGCAAGAATACTATTTCTACGGAGAATACCATTTCTGGGGATTTCAATTGAGATACCTGAAGAAGGTATTAGTTGGTTCTCGCCTTCTTGAATCGAGTCGAGTGGGATGATGACTCTATTTCTTCGCCTCTTTGCCAATAAATCAGAATTCCCGTCGAGAATGCCCGGATATCTGAGATTACAACGACCAGTACATGTCATTCGATTAAGTTCTGAATAATCAGGAATCCTATCTCCTTTTGGATTTTTACCAGAAAAATACGAACTAAAAAATTTGTGTCTCGCTTGATTATTAGTTACTGAGGGGTTAGAAATAGATCTTCGCTTAACAGAAAGAGAATAAGCGTTCATTTGATCTTGATCCTTGTGGATCGAACAGGGGCCTAGACTAGATCTCCAGGGCTCCCCTAATAATATCCATAAATGACTTGTTTTTGGTAAGAGATGAATATTACCATATGTAAATTCAGGTGCATGGTACACATCGGTATTCCAGTGCATTTCGCCCTCTGAGTCAGAATAAATATGTTTTCGAACCTTCTCTTTCAAACTCAAAGTGGATGTTCTTGCGCGAATCTCAGCAATGACTTGTTCTGATTCTACATATTGATCGTTTTGAACCAAAAGAAAACTTTTGGGCGGAATACACACATTGTGTATAATATCTTCACTCTCAATAGTTACATACAAGTCTCTAGAACATAGAAAAGCAGGATGTCCATGACGTGTACGTGTCGGATGAACCAAATCCTCATTGAATTTAATTTTTCCATTAGAAGGGGCTCGCACATGTTCTGCAGTACCCCCTGTGAATACTCCGCCAGTATGAAAAGTTCTTAATGTTAATTGAGTGCCCGGTTCTCCAATAGATTGACCTGCAATAATACCTACAGCTTCTCCCAATTCGACCAGGTCGTCATGAGCTGGACTCCGGCCATAACATAATTGACAAATCCAAGATGTACTCCTACAAGTAAAGGGTGTTCGAATAGAGATTGGTTGTGCTCTAAAAGTTATGAATCTATTGACAAGCCCAACCCCAATATCTTGATTTCTAGTAGCAATGCATCGCGAACCTATATATATATCATCTGCTAATACACGGCCAATTAATGTTTGGATAAAAATCCTGTCCGCCATCATTCCATTTCGAGGACTTACAGAAATACCTCTAACGGTGCCACAATCTGTTCGACGTACAACAATGTGTTGCACTACTTCAACAAGTCTTCGCGTGAGATATCCTGCATCTGATGTTCGGATAGCGGTATCCACAACTCCTTTACGGGCTCCGTAGCAAGAAATAATATATTCTGTTAAAGAGAGTCCTTCGCGTAAATTGCTTTGAATGGGTAAATCAATCATTTGTCCTTGGGGATCCGACATTAATCCTCTCATACCTACTAATTGATGTACCTGAGATGCATTTCCTCTGGCTCCCGAAAAAGACATTATATGGACTGGATTAAAAGGATCGGTCATCCGAAAATTAGGAGTCATTTCTTGTCGCAAATATTCACTTGTGGCATACCATATCTCGATCGATTGACGTAATTTTTCTACCGCGTGTACATTCCCATAATGATGGTGTTTTTCCAAAATAAAACTTTGTTTTTCAGCGTCTTGAACGAGCCATCTTTTAGAAGGTATTGTTAAAAGATCATCAATTCCTAATGAAATGGATGCGGCGGTAGCTTGTCGGAAACCCAGAGTCTTTACTTGATCCAGGATATGTGATGTATATCCTATTCCATAGTGATCAATAAATCGACTAATAAGTCGTTTCATGGCAGTTCCGTCTATCACTTTATTGTGAAAGACCTGAGTGGGCCGTTCTGCCATAAGTACCTCCATATTGCGTTGCGCTGAGTAGAATTTGACAATGGGTTTGAGTCAGTGATTGGAAAACTTCCTTTTCTAGATCTTGATTCACGTAGAAATTCCGCAATATAGTCCTAGTTAACCCGGCGAGACTCGAATTCCCGCTGGTAGCATAGAATTATAACAGCCCTGCCAAAACCCCTGTATGGCTTCTTCTATTTCTCGATAAAGAGAAATATGACCAAGAGTGGTTCGAATATATATATAAAGAATTTCTTTTTTTATACTTCTTACTATTAGATAGTGTCCATAAATATCATAATAGGTCCCCAAAGATTCATAGTTAATTTCGATAGGAGCTTCTCTTGCAGCAATAACACGTTGATCTAGTCGCCACCGCAGCCACAAAGGACTACCTAAATTGATTCGTTTTTGCCGATAAGCTCCAATTGCATCATAGGTATTACAAAAAAAGGGTTCTTTTTTTTTTGTATACTTATAGTTATTATCTTCATTTTGATAGTTTCTACGATTACATGGATTATACCTATTTACACAAATACCCCGACGATTTCCACTCGTTAATACATAGAGTCCACTAAGCATATCTTGAGTTGGTGCAGAAATGGGATCTCCAATAGTTGGAGACAAAAGATTCATATGAGAAAACATAAGTAAACGTGCCTCTGCTTGAGCCTCTAAAGATAAAGGAACATGAACAGCCATTTGATCCCCGTCAAAGTCTGCATTGAAGCCCTTACAAACTAATGGATGTAAACAAATAGCACGCCCTTCCACTAAAACGGGGAGGAATGCCTGTATGCCTAATCTATGCAGAGTAGGCGCTCTATTCAGCAATACAGGATGGTCATCCAGAATTTCCTGAAGTATTTCCCATACAACAGGTTTTTTTTTCCGAATTTGACTCTTAGCAACTCCTATGTTCGAAGCAATATGTTTTCTAATTAGGTCACGAATTACAAATGCCTGGAAAAGTTCTATTGCAATTTCGCGAGGCAATCCACATCGATGTAATGAAAGTGAAGGGCCCACGACAATCACTGACCGCCCTGAATAATCAACTCGTTTACCAAGTAGAGTCTCGCGAACTCTTCCTTCTTTGCCTTCAATTACATCTGAAAGCGACTTGTAAATTCTATTATGATCATCCCTCATTGGTTGTCCGCAGATTCCATTATCAAGAAGTGCATCCACGGCTTCTTGTAGCAATTTTTCCTGAGATATTATTAATTCTTCTGGTGTAGCTATACTTGTTGTTAATAGATCTGTAAGAGTATTATTCCGATAGATAATTCTTCTATAGATTTCATTAATATCCGAGGTCACTAGTTTATCCTCATCTATATGATAGATTGGTCTCAACTCAGGAGGAAGAACTGGTAATAGACACAAAACCATCCATTTTGGTTCTATATTTGTTCGAATAAAATGCTTAGCCAATTCCATGCGTCTAAGCAAAAAATCTTTTCTTCTTCCAACTTTTCGATCTTCCCATTCATTCCCTGTGGATTCCTCTTCCTCCAATTCTTTCCATTCTACCAATGAATAATCTATAATCATTCGTAAATCTAGATTGGCTAGTTGTTGTCTGATAGAACCTCCCCCGGTAGACATCTCTCGATTTCGAAATGTATCGAAGCTCCGGGTAGTAAAAAAAATCGGGATCCTGTATTTCCAGGGTTGAATTTCATATTCCAATAAACCCCGTAATCGTAAAAAAGTGGGTTTTTTATCTATGGGCCTAGCAAAATAAAAATTGGGATAGGATCTCCCCCTCCCCT